ACCCCCGGGGTGAGTGGAATCCGATACATAAATCAGTTAATAAAAGAATAGAAAAAGCCTTTATTGTGTCGCTTAAGTTATAGAGGAATTCCTGAACCCAAGAATTCAGAATGACAAGTTCTTCATTACCCAGAATAGAATAACCACTTAGAATAGCAAAACAGATTATATTTGTCGAGAAATCCAAAATGATATGGATATGATCTTCGTTGTGCATTTTGACCAATTGCATCGTCTCTTTGTGGATTCCTATACGAAGCTTTTGTATCTGTGTCTCCGGGTACTCTTTTATCATTTCATCCAACAGGAATAGTTGTTCTAATTCTATGAATCTTTCTAGAACGTTCTTTTCTTGAATATCATTCAAAAAAGTTTCGGATTGTCCGGTATTCCACCAATTAGTAACCCAAGGTTCCAGACTTTTATTAAATGAGAGAGAGATCCACCAGGGCAAAAAGACTATAGATGCAAGATACGGGAGGGGAGTCAATGCTTTCTTTTTTGACACTTTTCATCTGTGAATTGTTAATGAACCCGCTTCAGTCGCCGACTCTATCTGATCCGATATTTCTATGAAGCATGAGTTCTATAACAAGGTATGGAACCTATGGATCTATTCCTTTTTTTTTTTTGAATTGTTTAGTCCTTGGATCTAGAAAGAATATAGAAATAGAAATAGAATAAGGGCCCGTTTCGAATGAAGAAATAATCAAATACTTTTCCCAGATATCTCAGTTGGTCAAATTCGAACCAATTCTATCTTCATTTGTTCTTTCGATGAATGCCCAAAAGAACCGCTTGAAATAATGAATATTATTTTGATTTCGAGACGAAAGAACTCCCCTCAATTATTTTTTCGAAATTTTCACTGGCTACCCACGACCCAGGAATAATTGAGGGGATATTTCTGAAAAATATTAATGATGAAATCCGAAATAGGTGACAAAACGAGAGAGAAATTGGATAGTTATGAGAGATCTAAACGTTTGGTTATCCAGGAGCTAAAGAAAGGATCAAAAAAGAAACATCGATTGACAAAAGAAAGATAATTAACGAGATATGATACATCTGTATCTAATGTATTAATCCAAAGTATTGGCCCTAAAAAGAGAAATTATGTATTCCGAAATGCTCTGATATGTGTGATGAATACATACTTATTAGACTTGTGACTAGTAGAATTGAGTTCTATATGGAGAAAAAGGAGTTTTGGTCGATCAAAATTGCTTCTTATTATGGTTGTTCCGTATACGTCCGCCTGCTTTATTCTATGGGCCACAGAAGGATTACCAACGGAACGGGGGAAATAGAATCTAACATGTTTTGCTCGAATGAACGTTCCGAAGAAGCTTCAGTTATATTTAAAAGGGGGTTCCTGGGTCCCTTCCCTCATGCTGAGAAAGCATTAATTCCCTTCATTTCAAAATACTTCAATTGGCACGCGCAAGAAATAGGCCAATTCAGCAGCTTTTTGTTCAATTTCTCGTGGAGTCAAATTTTCGTCAGTACGGGTCAAGGGAATGGCGCCCTGGCCTCTGATTTCCATATAAAGGACACGTCGAGGATAAAGACCCTCTTTAACTTCCATTCTGATCGATTGAATCTCTCTCATAAGGAATCGAAGGAAGATGCGACGATTTATTCCAGGAAATCCCCAACGAAAAATACACACTATTCCTTCTTTTCTATCGAATCGATCATAACCGCTACCTACATTCCACGAAATTGTGCACCACAAATAGGAACTAATGAACAGACCTGCGATCCCATAGAAAGACATCACGATTCCTTGGGGAAAAAAAAGGATTTGCTGAGACGGGAATAAAGATATCAGATTCCTACCAAGATAACTGGAAGTTCCAACCAATAGGAATCCTAGTGAACCTAAAAAAAGGATACAGGCCCAGCAGAAATTACTTGTTTTTCGAGATCCCGTTATAAGTTCTATCCATATACGTTCTGATCGATAGTTCATACTAGATCCAGTTGCATCCTATTGGAATTGAGAGAAGAGAATAAGCCAAATGAATTTGATTTTACTTTTTTTATTTTGCTCCCGAAGTAACTCTCATCAACTAGCACTATTATGACGCGAACTATTAGGAGTAATTCATCAAATTGGTTAGATATAAAATAATAACATCCCCTTCGTATAATACCACCACTATGTATATCTACATAATATAGATACGTTAACTTTCTATTTCAGATATCCGCTCTGATCCATTTTAAAACAGCTATCCCCCCATATACATGCATTTATCCATATATAATGTATCCGCATGTATAATCACTTTTTTATTTGTGCCCGGAGGGAGCCACATGTCGTATCATATTCCACTAAATGGATATCCCTATTATGATCCAAGTCCAAGTGTTGAAATAAATTGATGAAATTTTGTCCTATCAGGTCTAAACAATCTTGTTTTTTTGAACATGAAGAGATAAAGAAGCCATTGCAATTGCTGGAAACACTAAGCCCACTAAAGGCACAAAAATAGAGGGTAAATTGAAATCTGTCATAGAATGGGTGCCTCGATTTAATATTTGTACCTGTTATAAAGATATTTTATCTTATGATAAGTATATCTATTATAAGTATTATTAAGTATATAATAAGTGCAAGGAATGTAGAGCTAAATAAGCGTATCTATTCACCTTTCTACAAGAAATAGATGGATGATAATCCGCTTTATTATTCTTGTTCTACCGCCCTTATTTTCTAATAAAGAGTTTCTTACGAGTTTCCTAAGGATTTGTTAGAATCCGATCCAACAGGAATTCATAGTCAAAAGTGTAGGTCCTCGGGAGATATAAAAATATGCAACACTTCCCTTATAGATTTGAATTATTCTATATATATTAATACAATATATATTAATATGAAAGAAGGGAACATGAAATTCTTTTGATTTTTTTTCCCAATTCCATTCCGCGGAAGGAAGAATTCACTCTTTTCCTCCTGATAGGGGGTTCCTGATTACTAATCATGAATAGGGGTAGGATAAAAAATCTGCATCAAAAAAAGTCATTATCCGAAACTTCCTATAGAACTTATGTTACCAAAGAAAACTCCACTCTTCTTATTTTGACTTTGATTCCGATGAACTAAAGTTCGCTACAAATAACTGAGCCTAGCGCTCTACTTGAATTTTGATTCAAGGGAAAGAAACCGTGTAGCTGAAATAATTCACTCAGAACACCTTTTAAAGGATTACGTGGTACGATTGGATCAAATAAGCCCTTATGGAATAAATACTCAGCTGCTTGTGAACCGTCAGGTACTGTCTTATTCAATGTTTGTTCAATTACTCTTTTCCCCGCAAATGCAATGTAGGCATTGGGTTCAGCAATAATAATATCTCCCAACATACCAAAACTGGCCGTTACTCCGCCGGTTGTAGGAGATGTAAGGATTGATACATAGAATAACTTTTTATTGAATTGATAATCATATAAAGCGGAAGATATTTTAGCCATTTGCATCAAACTCAAACTTCCTTCTTGCATGCGTGCTCCTCCAGAAGCACACACCATAATAACAGGTAGAGATCTATTAGCAGCATATTCGATCAACCGGGTGATTTTCTCGCCTACTACGGATCCCATACTACCCCCCATGAACTGAAAATCCATAACCCCAATGGCTATGGGAATCCCATTTAGTTGACCTATGCCTGTTTGAACAGCCTCAGTTAAACCTGTCTTTCTTTGATACGAATTGATACGATCTCTATAAGGTTCCTCTTCCGAGTGAAATTCAATGGGGTCAATAGAGACCATGTCTTCGTCCATAGGATCCCAAGTGCCCGAATCAACCGAAAGTTCGATTCTATCTGAACTACCCATTTTCAAATGATATCCACATTGTTCACAAATATTCATTTTTGACCTAAAAAATTTCTTATAATTTAATCCATAACAATTTTCGCATTGAACCCATAAATGTCTGTATTTTTTATTTCCATCGAAATCATTAGATCTTCCTCTTATATTGAAATCACTGCCATTACCGCCAGTTCTTATACTAGAACTCCCCCTGTCACTATCACTTACACTTTCACCACTACAAATGTAACTATAAATATAACTGTAAATGTGATTGTCGCTACCACTCGAAATGTACTTATCAATACTGATTTCAGAACGAAGATAACTATCAATGCAACTATTAATGTGATTATTCCAACTATACGTAGTATCATACATATAATGATCATAGTAGCGATTGTCACTCTTAGACCCGCTATTCAGATAACTAGAAAAAGCAGTTTCTAGTTCACTCAGAAAAGAACTATCGTTGTCAATCTCAAAAACCCGATTTTCAATATCAAAATATACGGAATAACTGTTACCATTACTATCCCTAACTAAAAAAGTGTCATCAGAGATGAAACTCCAAATGTCCCTGACACCGAAAAAATGATCAACATTACTGCAACTATTACTTTCGCGCCAACCATGATTATGATTGTTTTTATTCGTATCATTTAGAATAGGATCTTCACTTCCACTGGTATTTCCAACAGGACGACCAAGACTGTCCATTGATTTACCTAGCCCACACCTGTGTTCTAACTCCTCGTTAGACAACATTGAATTGAACCACCATTTTCCCATAGATCCTTCCTGCCCCCTATTTGAAAATACAATAAATGAATAGTCATTCGACGAAAAATCATTTTACTATTTCATTTCCTATCGGAATACGCATATAGATCCAATCACTAGGATTATTAACTAATAACGAGTAACTATTGAACGAAAGAAATGATTTTGTGGGAGTCGGGAGTATCAATTCACTATATATGATGGAACTTTTTCTTCAATTATTATAAATAGAAGATAGGTTTCTCCCATGTTGTGTACAAACTCTCATCGAAAAGAGAAATATTTGTTCCCTCCTAGGAAGGATTCATTTTCGTATAATCTCGTATAATAATAAGTTTCTAATGCAACACGGAATGAAAAGGACAATATACAGGATGAGTAGAAGAAGT